GTACATATGATTTCAAAATTGATTCAGAAGTAATTCGTGAGATCGTGCACCTTTCTTTCCTAGTTATGAAGAAAAAATAAATCAAATTAAAGTGCAGTTGGTTGGATCCAGCCTATTATTGAAATAAACAACTCGCACACACTCCCTTTCCAAAAAAGATCAATACACCCAGTACTACACTTAGATTTATTGGATTTGTTGCTAAAATATCGGTATTAAATCCAAAACCCCCGGCGGATGGCCAGTGACCCAAGGAAACGAAGGAATCCGTTACATTTTTCATATGATCTCCTCTTATAGATAGGACTAACAAAATTGAATATAGCTCTTTTTGTATTACCTTACCCCTTTTTTTTATGAATTTCCTTATTTCTCAATTGATTTCTTTATTTCAATTCAAGTTCCCAATCAGAAAGAAAATACTTAAATTAAACTTAAGTAGTTTAGTATTAGGTTCCAGGTCTCATGTCAATTGCTAAATACCGCATTTGTTGCAAGGCTTCCTAACCTAAAAACAAAAGGGTTTCCGTTGGACTAAGAGCGGGAAGGAAGAAAGCGAGTGGATCTGCCAATTCCTGATCCTCAAATTAGTCCTTCCCATGGGGAGTATTGTCTCAACGAATAATTGAAAATTCTTTTATTGTAGGAGTTAAATCTTGATATAATTTGAAAAAGCAAGCGACAAAACCCAGGTAATACAATAAGAAAAAGAAAAAAAAAAAAAACTTTCACATTTCTAGGATTAACCTAAACAAAAGGATTTGCAAATAAAAGTGCTAATGCCACGACCAGGCCATAAATTGTTAAAGCTTCCATAAAAGCCAGACTTAGCAATAAAGTACCTCGTATTTTACCCTCTGCCTCTGGTTGTCTCGCGATACCTTCTACGGCTTGTCCTGCAGCAGTACCTTGACCAACTCCAGGTCCAATAGAAGCCAGCCCTACGGCCAATCCAGCAGCAATAACGGAAGCGGCAGAAATCAGTGGATTCATGGTAAGCTCCTCACAAAAATAAAGAAATGGTTAATGATACAATCAACCAATGAATTCTGACTTATTATTCCTTCCATTACTAAAGTCGATCCGGTCGAAATAGCTAAGACCTACGAATTAAAGTAATGAGATTGTTAAATCATCAGAACTACTTCGATATTTCATTTTATATTCCTATCCATGGAGTCTTTATCAATCCATAAGGCTCTAATTCTTTTATTTCTTTATTCCGAGCCATTTTTTCAATTCCATTATTTCAATTCTTCACGCTTTCTCTTCTATATGCCATGCCCAATTTCGTCTGTTTATTCATTCGTTCCAGACGAAACAGAAAGACTTATATGGAAACCCCCATCTAAATTCACGGTGTGGTAGGTAGGAAAAGAAATAAGAAAAGAAATAAAATATGAATTGTTTCTATATAACTAGTAAATATCTAATATCACATATACATGTCTTTCTTCCATACCGTAAACCAAACATTTGGATTTTCTATTCACTCGGATTCTGGAATTTTTCTTTGAAACATGCATAAGAATTGGTTTATAGCCATTACATATACTTAGGTTGACCCCCTAACTTTTTTTTTTTTTTTGAATCTCTTTCCTTTTTTTTTTACAATTCCAAAATATCGTAATCTTTTTTACTACTACTCTAGATCGTATATACTCTATTTGTATCTATTTTCTGTTCCAAAATAGTTTATCCGAACCGTCCATACACTGTGTTGGGAAAAGCTAAAAAAGATTTTGTTTGAAAGCTAGTCAATGATGACCCTCCATGGATTCACCTATATAAGCCGCAGCTAAAGTTGCAAAAATAAGAGCTTGAATACCACTTGTAAATAATCCAAGGAACATGACAGGTATAGGAACTACTGAAGGTACTAAAGAAACAAGAACAACAACTACCAATTCATCAGCCAATATATTACCAAAAAGTCGAAAACTTAGTGATAGGGGTTTTGTAAAATCTTCTAGGATGTTAATAGGTAAAAGGATTGGAGTTGGTTGAATGTATTTACCGAAATAACCCAATCCCTTTTTTGTAAGACCCGCATAGAAATATGCCATTGACGTCGGTAAAGCTAAAGCAACAGTAGTATTTATATCATTCGTGGGTGCGGCTAACTCCCCGTGGGGTAACTGTAAGATTTTCCGAGGTAAAAGAGCCCCTGACCAGTTAGAAACAAAAATAAATAAGAACATAGTCCCAATAAAGGGCACCCAAGGACCATATTCTTCTCCAATTTGAGTTTTACTCAAGTCCCGAATGAATTCAAGGACATATTCGAAGAAATTCTGACCATCAGTAGGAATGGTTTGTGGATTTCGAACAGCTATAGCGGCTGAACCTAGTAAGATAGCCATTACAACCCAAGAAGTAATAAGTACTTGGGCATGTACCTGGAAACCTCCGATTTGCCAATAGAAATGTTGGCCTACCTCCACACCGGATATATCGTATAGCCCCTTTAGTGTGTTGATGGAACATGGTAGAACATTCA